CGGATTTGAACCGATGACTTACGCCTTACCATGGCGTTACTCTACCACTGAGTTAAAAGGGCCTTTTTTATTCAATTCATGAATTAGCCACTAGCTACTATAGAATTTAGTACATGTACCTGTGTATATACTATCATGTACATATATACATGTATACATAGGGGCTTATTCAGGAACAAGAAATTTGATTTACCTAGGAAGCTTTGGTTATTTATATTTGATAAATCTCAATGCAATGAATTGTTTCAGGGACGCTCCTAATTGCTTTTCTTTTATTGATCCATCCGGACAAGATTCACTTGATTGATACATCAATCCGATATAAATCCAAGATATTTCATCGAATCATGCGATGAAGGGATTCGACTCGTACCCTAAACCGAATTCACTTAAATCAAAAAAAATTCTATCGTTTCCTAATTTCCTGGCTTAGCTTAGTGTTAGTTAGCTTAGTGTTAGTGTGAGATAGGCCTATCTCATCTTAATGATGAACGAATCAATGAGTGAAAATGGAAGAAATAGAAATGGAATGGGGTTTGCCCTTTTTCTGTCGTGTCGGACAAATCACTCCCTGAGGGATCCTATACTCTCTATACTCTGTTATATATATATATATTATGGTTCATGAATGAACAACTAAAAAATTCTACAAATTCTATGGAATCGTCGAAGCAAGAAAGATTCTTCGAATCTAGTCATATCATTATATTGACAATTTCAAAAAACTGTTCATACTATGAGCGTAGTATGATGGCGATCGGGCAGGTATGCCCCTATCGTCTAGTGGTTCAGGACATCTCTCTTTCAAGGAGGCAGCGGGGATTCGACTTCCCCTGGGGGTAGGACGAAAGGAAGTTGATCATGGATTATCAATAAGCCTAGAATTGATTCTTCCTGGGTCGATGCCCGAGCGGTTAATGGGGACGGACTGTAAATTCGTTGGCGATATGTCTACGCTGGTTCAAATCCAGCTCGGCCCAATAATTCGCCGATCCATGAGTATGATATAACCAATTTGTCCTCCAGAAATGCCTGCTATAGAGCTCCTTTTTTTTCATTGAAAGATTGATTCTCAATCGATTTGGCAATAACCACAGGATTGCTAGTAATCTGTGTCACTCTCACTATAGTCCATATCCATGTAGCTATCAGTATATCACTCGTCTTTCTGTTACAACACGGCGATTTTCAATTAAATAGAAAGAAAGGGCTCGAATGAAATGTTAAGAATATATATGTATGCTGTACACCTCATTTCCCCGGGATTGTAGTTCAATTGGTCAGAGCACCGCCCTGTCAAGGCGGAAGCTGCGGGTTCGAGCCCCGTCAGTCCCGACCTAGAATCCGATGAATCCATCGATTCATCTCTCCATTTTCTGTGAAGAGCGGGGACAAAGAAAAGGATTTCATTCCCAGTGGCGGATCCTTATTTCCTTCGTGTTTTTTGTTTCGCATTTCTCATCGGAAAAATACAGTAATTTCCATTACTTCAACTAATACCGATTGATGGGGTAGAGACGTTTGTAAATTGATCAGTGGTATCGGCGATAATCTTTTTTTTTTCTTCCTATTTATTTTATTGGACCAGGAATCCCATTTTGGATTCGGTATGGATAAAAGATCTTCCTATGTTATACTATTCAATTCTCGACAATGAATCGATTTGATAGACCAGATATTGTTATTCATGATATTGATACGATTCAGTATCATCAGGATGCAATCCATCCCATTGAATTTACAGGAAAAAGACTTATCATCTCTATGGGATTAGATCCCGAGTTATTGCGAAGCAAAAAAAAACGATGAGATTATGGAAGTCAATATTCTCGCATTTATTGCTACTGCGCTGTTCATTCTAGTTCCTACTGCCTTTTTACTTATCATCTACGTAAAAACAGTCAGTCAAAGTGATTAATTTGAATGAAACTTGACTTATTAGTTCTTATCAACGATTGAAAAAATGAAAGAAAGAGACTCAAATTCCAAGTCTTAAATGAAACGATCGGGTTGGAGTCAGCAGTATATGAGATAGTATGGTAGAAAGGTTCATATAGTTCTTTCTACCACACTATCTATTATTGTAGAAAGATATGGGCTTGATATAGATCACACTACAATAAATATGTATCTACATACATATATGTACACGGAGATAGCACTCCAATTCTATTTCTTCGCTACATCCATCTGTATTGATCCCGATCAATCTGAAATAATCGAACACCAACTCTTCTAATTCCTAGGTTTCTGATTATTTTCAATATGAATCTTCCGGGATCCATTGAAACAATCAATGGAGGAAGAAGGGGGCATATATAAAAGAAAACAAGCCACTTTTTTTTAGCATTCCGAAGAAGTAATTGATTGAGCCATTAATAGATGATCCAAGGAGTTCTATAGTCACTTTTTCGGATTTGGAAAAGGAATAGTAGACACCACCGATTTTTCATGCTTGAACCATGACACGAGACGCGTCGATAAAGCATAAATAAGATTCCTAGGAGTATAAAATGGTAAGTATGCATGGATCACCCAACGCAAACAAGATCTTATTATGCGTAGTACCTCTTTGGACAACTACTATGTCTATGTCGCCTCAGTAGAAAGTACATATCTACGTAATAGCAGAACGGCTTCCTCTTTGAACAGTAAAGAAGGAAAGAAATCCAAAAAATAGATAGGGGTTGGTTGCTCCTCATTGTAATATCCATAAGTCTAGTAAGAGCCGGTTCATCAAAATAGAATAATTAGGAAGAATTCGGTTGGAAAAAATGTCTCATCATATATATCCCTTTTAGCTTCGAAAGTCGAACATGGGAATCATTAAAATATTTGATAGAAAGGTTGTTGTTCGTATTGGATTCCAGTAGAATTTTGGAAATGGAGATATTTTTTTGTATTTAAAAACGCTTTGCAGAAGGATCTATTAAACAATTGATACAATTCGATTACTCAACTCACTTAGTAGTACCCCTAGAGTCCACTCCTTCCCCATACTACGAGTGAAAGGGAAAATGTAAAAACTACCATTAAAGCAGCCCAAGCGAGACTTACTATATCCATGTGAATCGTGTCCCCTATTTCTATGAATATGAAGGAATTATTCCATTATTGATCACTAATAATAATGGAATCAATGGTGCAGAGTCAAAATGGGATTTTGACCTAACGCTATTGATGAACCAATCCAATGAATACACTCGTAACAAGTTCCTATGTGATTTCTTTTCTGGTAAAAGAAAATCGGGAAGCACTAAGTACAAGCAAGATACACAGTTATCCCCTTGGAAGTCTCACAGTAATGTTACTAATGGAACATGTAGGAATAGTAAGACCTATTGTCTCTTTTGTTGCCTTTCCTAAACAAAAAGCATAAAATCTAGATATAGATATACCATCAAGATAGATAAACTATCTATCCCATATCCCTATCTCCCATCTAAGCCTTACTGTCTCCACTTCTATGAAACAATTGGGAGACACCCTATTCCATTCTTGGAAGGGTTACCCAAAAGAACGAATTTTTTTCCGCTTTAGTCTATAAAAAAAAAGCCAATCACCCATACAATCAATATTAATTGAAAGCCCGAGCACTCAGAAACTTTCGTGAATCCGTCTGGATACAAAGTATCCTCAGTTCTTTCCACAGCTCCTGATTTGATTTGCTTCCCCACCAGCCTACCCAATCTAATCTAATCCAAGACTCAATCAGTAAACATTTGGTTTTGGAAGAAATAATTGAAAGTCCTTTACTTTATAGAAATAGAATAGAACCCCTCCCCTGGATTCTGAAAATCCAGGATCGACATTCCTAGTGCTTTACCTCTGCTTCCGCTGGGCAATAATTTGGCGAGTTCTGTTAGCAGGGTAAGAGATTCCGAATCTTTTATTGATCAGGCGACACCCGGATTTGAACTGGGGAGAAAGGATTTGCAGTCCCCCGCCTTACCACTCGGCCATGCCGCCAAAACGATACAATATATATATATGGAAATATTCTGGGGGATTACTGAACCTTTTTTCTTTTTTTGATTGGATCCCGTTGTTTTGTATAGTATTAGTATTTCAAAACACACAACAAACACCTAAAAACTTCCCTTTTCTATTGAAAGAGAAAAGTGGATTTCCAGCCACAGAATCCAAAATTCAGGGCAAATTGGAACCATTAACTATTGACTGTGAATTCATGAATGGTTCTTGGACTTGGATCTCCAATTTTGTTTCCTTAATAGGATAAGAAAATCAAATTGATATACGATTAATCAGTCTCAATTCTTTTCCATAATCAACCCTTTTCAATTCAATTTCAATTATAACAACAATTATGTGTATATGTAAACCCCAGAACAGAAATTGTTACACAGATACCTAGTAAGGTATCTACATATCCCTATAGGGAATCGTCGTGCTTGAATTTTTCATTGAATCTATTGAATATCAAATCGATATTTGGGTATAGCACGACCTGTATTGTGTTGCCTCAAGGGAACTTCGATAAAAGATGGGATATACGGATAGCTAGATAGCTATATCTACATGTACCTAATAAATACGACTTCTATTACGCACCCCAATCATATTCTACTAATTCTACTAACAAAAGAAAGGGGTAGAAATATCTCTCCGCGAATCATTTGCTGAACAACGGAATCAATGAAATGAAATAAGTTAAGTGTTAAAATCAAAGTCAACTCTAGACTGTTCTTGATTATTCTGTCTTTATCTCATTCATAGAGAACGGATTCAATCCTGAATCCATTTATGGTACCCAATTTGATCGTAATATCATAATAATAGGTAGAAATTGGATCCATTTTGTTTGATATTCTATACAAGACTCCATAAGTCTATAAGTGGCATAATTTTGTTCTCGGGAATGTTTTATCAATTCATTTCCATTTGTATCTGTCGCAAATTCGAATTTGAGTCAAAAATTTTCTTTATCTCTCCATCCGTACGTATTTCATACATTATAGATATGGGGTTGGATAAAATTT